ATTTTTCCCTTTCTATGAACCAGTAAAGAGTGTCGAGGGATATACTTTCATTCCCAAAGCAAAAAGAAGTCTTGATTTCTTTTTGCTTTCCTATTTTTCCATTTCGCTTTTATTGTTTGTTAGGTTTGGAACTATGTAATTAATTGAAGTGGAAAGGCAATCTGATGATCCTTCATCAGAAGATTGTCCAAGGAAGACGCAAGGTGGGTTATAGAAAAAACAAGGAAACGGATGATAAATAAAATTTTTGAGTAATTGAGTCAGGAATCAAAATTGGAATTTGGTATGGATAAAAGAACTGCCTATGTTATACTATTCAAGTCTTGACAACGGGTTGATTTGATAGATCAGATATTGTTATTCATGATAGTGATCCGGTTCAAGATCATCAAGAGGTAATTCATTCATTGAATTTACAGACGATAGACAAAAGATTTATCATCTCTAGGGGATTAAATCCCGAGTTATTGCGAAGTAAAAAACCGATGAGATTATGGAAGTCAATATTCTTGCATTTATTGCTACTGCACTATTCATTCTAGTTCCTACCGCTTTTCTACTTATCATTTACGTAAAAACAGTCAGTCAAAATGATTAATTCAATTGAATTTGAAAATTCATTTGAATAAAACTTTCCTTCCAAGTTCTTATCAAAAATGGACAAAGTCAAATGAAAGGGATTCCAATTTCACGTCTTAACTTAAATGAAATGAGCGCACTATAATTATAGTCGGCAATTTTATAAATTTTATAAGAGATAGATAGTATAAAAATTCATTTTTATACTATCTATCTCTTAGTCTATAAAGTTGTAATCTAGAATAAAGATAAAGGTTTAAGTTTCTATATATCAATCTACAATATTCTCTTCATATATGTGTATATTAATTCCATATCTATATATTCCATATATTGTATGGAATTGACATAAGACCCAATTTCCTACATCTATTTGTTATTTGTTCCGATCAATCTGAAATAATTCTTATCTGTAGGATTCTAATTCCTTTCCTTTTACTAATAAGGAAGGGGAAAACTCGCCTATTTTTAACGTCAGAACCGTGATATGAAATAAGTCGATAAAGCATAAACCGCCTTTCTAAAAATAGAAACCAAAGGGTAAATGCCCGATATGTAACTCGCCCGAGGCAATATTTTATTATTGCCCAGTCTCTCCTTAAACAACCACTATCTCTATATCATTTCTCATAGAAAGTGCGTATACGCTTAACAAAACGACTTCTTTTTTGAAGAGTAAAAGGGAAATAAAAAAAAAAGAAAAAAGGTCCGGTCTTCCTTAGTATCCATCTATAAAGATAGTAAGAGCCCATTCCCATTGATTGAAATAGAAAATTTCGGAAGAATTTTAGGTTGGAATAAATTTCCAATCATCTGAATCCCTTTCTTTTCGAAGTACAAAGATGGGAATCGATGAAATATCTCTTTGATTGAAAAAGTATGATTCCTATCATAGATTACTCCATTGGAATCCAATGGGATTCCAAATTCAAAGAAAAGATTTGATTTTAAATAGTTCAAAAGAATGATCTATAAAACAATCGATACGGTTTGATTCCTGAACTCAATTAGTAGTACTTCTAAAGTCCACTTCTTCCCCACACTACGAGTGAAAGGGAAAATGTAAAGACTACCATTAAAGCAGCCCAAGCGAGACTTACTATATCCATGTGCATTATGTCCCCTATCTCTATAAATACGAAGGAATTTTTTCATTATTCCTCACTAATAATAGTGGAATTAATGTCGCAGAGTCAAAAAGGGGTTCTACCAAACACTATTGAGAAACCAATCCAATAAATCGATTATGATTTCGATTTTTTTGGTGATTCAGGCGACACCCGGATTTGAACTGGGGAAAAAGGATTTGCAGTCCCCCGCCTTACCACTCGGCCATGCCGCCAAAATGATACAAAATAGAATAGATGCAATTTTTCCCGGATTACTGAATTTTTATTGTACTTGCATTTTGACTTCTGTTTTCCTTAATCCTTTATTTCCTAAAATAAAAGAAAGACCCCTTTTGATTGGATTTGATCTATCCCTTATGATTGATTGTATAGTATCTGAAAATACACAATGCTAAAAACATTCTCTCGTTTTTCTATTGAGAAATCAAATGGGTATTTTTCAGACGAGAAATTAGAACCATTGACTATTGACCCCTTACTTCGAATTCATGAACGATTCTGGAATTTGAATTTCAAATTGTGTTTTCCTAATGACAAAATACAAATTGAGACAGAACGAATCAGTATTGATTTTTTAATCAAAAAATATTTCTCAATTTCAATTATAACAAAACATATGAGTTTATGTAAACCCCAGAACATAAATTGTTACACAGATATCTATTATTTAGATATATTGTCAATAAGGAATTATCATAAAATTATCCTACTTCATTTCATGCATTGAATGGGAATTTTCTTTTGATAGAGCACGCCCGGGGCTGTCGCTATCCCGAATAGAACCGGCAATA